ATATTGAATGAATTGATTGGAAATTATGGGATTTTGCGACTTCTTCCCCTTGTGAGTAAGATACTAATCGTAAGGAAAATGGAATTTCCACAATGACTGCAAATCCCACCGATATCATTTGAGAATATAAATTATTGTTGTGCCCAAAAAATGGATTTTGGTTGGAATCATTAGCAGAAATAATCAAATGATTCTGTTGATCCATTCGAATAATTAAACGTTTCACAATTAGTGAACTGAATTTATTACCATAACCCTGATTTTCCAAAAAAATCATCGATTTATTTAAACCATGATCATGAGCAAGTGCATAAATATACTCCCGAAAAATAAGTGGGTATAGGAAATCATGTCGGCGAGATCTATTTAGTTCTAAATATACTTGAAATTCCTCCATTTCAAATTCGATTTGAACCAAAGATAGGGGATCTATTCGGTTATCAAATGATACATAGTGCGATACAGTCAAAACAAGGTATTATAGTAAGAAAATAATAGATACCTCGGAGACAGGTAGATTCATCAACGGATTCTCTATCCTATCTTTTGCCATCTAATTGATTTATGTTCGTTATAGGATAAGAAGATGGCTAGAAATCCTTTATTTTTTCAACCCAATCGCTCTTTTGATTTTGGAAAAAAAAAAAAAAAAAAAATATCTTTTCTTTATCAATATACTGCTTCTTATACACATTCATGTCTAACCCATAAAGGGAATAACTAATAATTAGGACTCATAAAAAAATCGATAATTTACTCATGAGAAAAACCTTTACCGCATTAGGCACTAATTTATTTTTAACGTTTAATTAGATCGGGTAATCATTCAAATTGCGAACAGAAGCTCGTTACTTTTTGTTTCCCTATAATTGGGGCCGTAGAGCTCTATCCATTTATTCACTCGACCCAACTTTGAATTCAATTAATTTTTTTTGTTCCGCACCAAAAATTCAAAGACGATTTTTTTTTTGGACTGATCCGGAAAAAAAATGGATTCTTAGAATTCTCCATTGATACGACATGCTCTTTTTTCCATCCACTCCTTTCAGGATCAGTCGTGGTCTTACAAACTGTACCGATGGTATGAACGAATCCCTTTCTTCATACAAATGTGTAAAAGATGCTAGTCGCACTTAAAAGCCGAGTACTCTACCGTTGAGTTAGCAACCCGAAAAAAATCGGAATAAAAAAAAAATGGAATTGCACGAGGCAATCAAAACATGAAATTAGCAAAAATTTGAATAAAATAAAAATACACGAAATTCTAAGATAAAAACATAGAAATAGAATAAGTGAAAATTTGTGGACCGCCTCCTGTCTTATTCATTCCATTGTTATCCATTTTTTTTTTTTTTTTTTTCAATACAATTACAATAAAAAAAACTTCTTGTATCACAACAAATTCAAAGAAAGAACCCATTATTTGAATGAAGTGAAGTGCCAAACTTGTGGGCGGGGATAAATAGATCTATTTATCTACGATCGAATTATATTTGTTCGATACACTGTTGTCAATATGATTGTAAATTTTGAATAGAAATGTTGAGAAAAGAATAAAGAATATAAAAAAGACTATAAAAAAATACAATGAAAAAAAGAATTAAGTCAATTTTTTTTTTTTTTTTTTATTGTATTTTTTATTATATTGTATTTTTTATTATTAATTATTAATAATATTTATTATTATAATATTTATTATTTTTATTATTATAATATTTATTATTATAATATTTATTATTAATTATTTATTATTAATTATTATTAATATTTTCTATTTTTATATGTTATTTTTTCTTGTTATTTTCTCTGTTTTTTTATCTTATTTTATGTTATTTTTTTTTTTTTTTTATCTTATTTTATGTTATTTTTTTAAATGCAATTACTTCATTTATTCAATTGATCTTTTTTCTCTATATTTTATATCAATAGAATTAGCTCAATAAAATCTGTTATAGAACACGGTATTCTATAGTAGCAAAGCAATAAGAAATACGAATAATAAATAAAAAAGTATGAATAGAACAAAAGAGGGGGGAGGAAATTATAAAGAAAAATTTATACAAAGCTAGATATGAGTCATCCACCCCCTCTTTTTTGTATTTCATTAATTGAATTTTGTTTGATTAAGACTAAGTTCCGTAAAAACCCCGGCCTTCTTTAAAATATCATGGACAGTTCCTGTGGGTTGAGCTCCTTTTTCAAGGAAATAGAGAATAGCGGGAACATTCAAATAGGTTTGATTATTTATCGGATCATAAAAACCAACTTTTCGAAGATCTCTTCCCTCTCTTCGGGATCGAACATCAATTGCAACGATTCGATAAACGGCTCATTGGGATAGATGTAGTTAAATAATACCCCCCCCTAGAAACGTATAAGAAGTTTTCTCCTCGTACGGCTCGAGAAAAAAAAAAAAAAAAAGATTAAAAGTTATGTCTATGTATGGAATTATAATGTATGTAATTAGAATGTCAAAAAGATCCATAAACCCGGCAAATCAATTAGACATTTAAACCCGTCTTTTTTTTTTTCAAAAAAAAAAAGAAGAAAAAAGCATTCGTACTCTCATAACTCAAGTCAAATAACTCTCAAAATGCTCAAAAAAAAATCCTTAGGCATTCTTTTATTGAGTGGTCTCTAACCCCTTTTTTTGTTTGTCTCGTTTAGAATCGATTTCGATTCTTCATTTTGATCTAGTTGTTGAGACAATTGAAAAGGGTATTTCCTTGTTCTAGGATCCTTTATCTTTGTCTTGAATCATTGGGTTTAGACATTACTTCGGCGATATTTAATCATTTCAAAAATGGCAGCAACATGCCCCTTTTTCTCTCTTTTTTTCTTTCTATCAAAGAATCATATGAACGATTAATTCCCGCATGATACACTTTTGATCGAAAGAGTTTTACCAATTCCAACAATTTTTCTTTTTGATTTGAAAATAGTTTGAATCGGAGCTTTTCGATTTCTATATCAAAAATAGACTTACGAAGTTGTTCCAACTTATTTATTTCCATTAATTAACCCTAGATCCTTGCCCCTGAAAAATGGATGTTTCTCTTCGAGCTCCATCCTGTACTATTTACATTACAACCCAACAAAAAGACGGATTATAATAGAACAGAACAAAGGATGTCGAGCCAAAAGCACCTTCATTTCTACATAATGGAAGGTGGTGGGTTTTGACATCCACAGCCGATCATGTCCTTCAAGTCGCACGTTGCTTTCTACCACATCGTTTCAAACGAAGTTTTACCATAACATTCCTCTAGTTTGGAACATTGATTCAATTATGGAATCATGAATAGTCATTGGTTCAGTCGATACATAGTAATCTATCTATACTTTTTCCTTCTATATGAAATCAATTTCCTTCTATATGAATCTATATGAAATAAATAGATAATTTAGGAAGAAAAAGCCTCAATAAGAATTCAAATTAACCCATATTGTATGAATACAATATATTTTTCTTTTTTTATACTTTTATTAATATTAAGCTTTTCTATTTTTCTATTCTAATTAATAAGAAATTAATAATATAATTAATAATAATAATATTACGAATATTATAAATAACACAAATAAACTAATCTTTTTGAATCTGCCTTGCATCTTCAAATAACTCGATAGATCAAATAACTCGATAGAATAGATTCGCCAATCTCACAGTTCTTCGAGTGCCAATCTTAAGAAATCATTAAAAATCAAAAGCAAGAATCACATTTTCTCCAATATTTGACTCTTAGAAAGAAGGTTGTTAAAAAAAAAAAGAGCAATTTAGATTCGGATATCGTTATTCTGATATATAAAAAGAGTAGGCTCTGGGACGAAAGGATTCGAACCTTCGAATAGCGGGACCAAAACCCGTTGCCTTACCACTCGGCCACGCCCCATTTAGATTTCTATTTGAAACTACTAAACACTAATATGGGTATTCCCTGTTCGTCAATTCCAGTTCCAAATAACTATGGAATAGATTAGATTCTTGCTAGGATTTTGGCACGTATGGATAGAGAATTAAACCGAATTTATTGATCATTACATATAATTCAATTAAGATATTGTATGAAAGTATGATTTCTTCTATTCTCTTGTAAGAATTGAAGGCTTTTTGATTGGGTGAGTTCAAAGAAGTATTGTTTAGTCTGCCTTATTTTCCTTTCTTCATTTTTTTCCTTATATCAAAAAACATATTAATAACTCAATCAAAATTATCTCCAAGAACAAAATTTTGTTATGCTTAATCTTAATATCTTTAATTTGATCTGTATCTGTTTGAATTCTGCCCTTTTTTCGAGTAGTTTTTTATTCGCCAAATTGCCCGAGGCCTATGCTTTTTTGAATCCAATCGTAGATTTTATGCCAGTAATACCTGTTCTCTTTTTTCTCTTAGCCTTTGTTTGGCAAGCTGCTGTAAGTTTTCGATGAGATCCTTAATACTGTCCTAGAAAAATTCATGATTTATTCAAGAAAAAAAAATTGTAACAATTGAAAAGATTAGATAAGTCTTACACTATGAACACTATGAACGAACCGAACCCTCAATTCAAAGATTGAAATTCTTGGATAGCCATGATAAAGCTGGATCATCCCATTTCCTCATTCTGACCCTTTTTCGCCGAAGAACCCTATTTGGATTAAAGTCCGCCACAATATATAATTGTTGGTATAAAAGAATTTTTTTTTGTAATGAAAAACTCAACTCTTATTATAAATGAATTTCTGAAAATTCTTTTCGATTTCTAGAAATTCTAGAAATCACTTTATTTCTTGGTGTCAAAATAGGCTATGTAGTATAAAAACGAGGAATCTATTTTCGTATAAAAATAGAAAAATCAAAATTGCGTATAATTGCGTATATAAATAGAAAAATAGAAAAATCAAAATTGCGTATAATTGCGTATATAAATAGAAAAATAAAAACGAAGAATCCATTCTCTTCTTTTTACAAAAAAATTCTATGGGAGGTTGTACAATGCGTAATCTTAAATTCGTTGTTT